GTGTCAATTGGACTAAGAACGGGAAGGAAGAAAGCGAGTGGGTCTGCTTATTGTTCATCCTCAAATCAGTCCTTCCCACGGGATATTGCCTCAACGAATAAGTGATTGTAGGAACGAAATCTTGATATAATTCAAAAAAGCAAGTGGCAAATCCAAGGCAATAAAATAAGAAAAAGAACTTTCACATTTTTAGGATTAAACAAAGGGATTCGCAAATAAAAGCGCTAATGCCACGACCAACCCATAAATTGTTAAAGCTTCCATAAAAGCCAGACTAAGCAATAAAGTGCCTCGTATTTTACCCTCTGCCTCTGGTTGTCTCGCGATACCTTCTACGGCCTGTCCCGCAGCAGTACCTTGACCAACTCCGGGTCCAATAGAAGCAAGCCCTACGGCCAATCCAGCAGCAATAACGGAAGCAGCAGAAATCAGTGGATCCATGGTAAGCTCCTCGCACCAAAATAAAGAAATGGTTAATGATACAATCAACCAATTAATTATGACTTATGATTCCATTACTAAGATACATCCAATTGAAGTAATGATATTATTGAATCATCAGAACTACTTCGATATCTCGTTTTTAGTTCCCATCCATGGAGTCTTTATCAATCCATACGGCTCTAGTTCTTCCATTTCTTTGTTCCAAAGCATTCTTTCAATTCTCAATTCTTTGTTCTTTCTCTTCTATATGCTTGATTTCATCTCTTTATTCATTCGTCACAGACGAAATGGAAGTACTTCTATTGGAATCCTCATCTAAATTCACAGTGGGATCGTAAAGGAAATAAGATCCATGGATAATTCATATATAACTAGTAAATATCTAATATCACATATACATATGTTTCTTCCATAGTGTAAACCAACTATTCCCATCTTATATGCACCCGGATTCTAGAATCCTTCTTTGAAACATGCACAAGAGTGGGCTTATAGCTATTACATTACATATACCTAATTCGACCCCCTAACCTATTTTTTTATAAATCTCATTTGTAAATCCTTCTTTGCCTTTTCTTTCTCATTATCCCGCATGAATCCAAATGGACGGATTCATTAGCCCGAATCATTACATATCAATATAATATCCGGATTTAATTGATCTAATTGCATGCAATGAATTAGAATTTTGATCAATCATTGAATTAAATCAAATGAAACGGCAATCGTTCTATAGAACATCATTTTTTTTTGTTTAATCGCACGTCGGAACCAGATAGCATAACAATTTTTATTCAAATTATGAATCGTAATATCGTAATTGAATGAACAAATAGAAATAGAATATTCATTGGGGGTATGACATAAATGGGCGGGGAATCTTAGGAAAAAGATCTTTTAGATCTCTTTCCTTTTTTTTTTACAATTCTCGAATATCAATCATATCGGAATCTTTTTTGCTACTACTCTAGATCGTATATACCCCATTTGTATATATTATGTTCCCAAAATAACTTATCTCGAGTCGCCCATACATTGCGTTGAGATAGGCGAAAAAAAAAAAGACTAAGACTCTTTTGAAAGCTAGTCAATGATGACCCTCCATGGATTCGCCTATATAAGCCGCGGCTAAAGTTGCAAAAATAAGAGCTTGAATACCGCTTGTAAATAATCCAAGGAACATGACAGGTATAGGAACCACTGAAGGTACTAAAGAAACAAGAACAACAATTACTAATTCATCAGCCAATATATTTCCGAAAAGTCGAAAACTAAGTGATAAGGGTTTTGTGAAATCTTCTAGGATGTTAATTGGTAAAAGGATTGGAGTTGGTTGAATGTATTTACCGAAATAAGCCAACCCTTTTTTGGTAAGACCCGCATAGAAATATGCCACAGACGTGGGTAAAGCTAAAGCAACAGTAGTATTTATATCATTCGTGGGTGCGGCTAACTCCCCATGAGGTAACTGTATGATTTTCCGAGGTAAAAGAGCCCCTGACCAGTTAGAAACAAAAATAAATAGGAACATAGTTCCAATAAAGGGAACCCAAGGACCATATTCTTCTCCAATCTGAGTTTTGCTCAAGTCTCGAATGAATTCAAGGACATATTCGAAGAAATTCTGACCGTCGGTCGGAATGGTTTGTGGATTCCGAACAGCTATAGTGGCTGAACCTAATAAGATAGCAATTACGACCCACGAAGTAATAAGTACTTGGGCATGGACTTGGAAACCACCTATTTGCCAATAGAAATGTTGGCCTACTTCCACACTGGATATATCGTATAACCCTTTTAGTGTGTTGACGGAACATGGTAGAACATTCATATTGCCCTCTGACAGAAATAGAACTTAAAAAGGAATTATTTTGATTCCACTATCTCTTTCTCGACTCATCCACTTGAATCATCTATTTCAGATACCAAGTAATCACATAATATCCCCAGTGATTTTTATCACTTTTTTGGTATTCAGAAATAGTAACCGATTCAATAAATCTATGGAGTTCAAGAAGTAATTGACTTATCTTATTATTAATCAACGATTTGTTAT